GAGTTTCATTTCGAAAAGCAATGAAAAAAGCTATTGAATTAACTGAACAAGCAAATAAAAAAGGAATTCAAATCCAAATTGCGGGTCGTATCGACGGAAAAGAAATTGCACGTGTCGAATGGATTAGAGAGGGCAGGGTTCCTTTACAAACCATTCAAGCTAAAATTGATTATTGTTGCTATACAGTTCGAACCATCTATGGTATATTAGGCATCAAAATTTGGATATTTATAGATGGGGAATAATAAAATTTGAGTTTTCTTTTCCTTCTATCTAGAACGCTAAACCCATTAGGTCTTTTGCTCAAAACTATCAATTCTAATTTTAATTCTATAAGGTTGAATAAAAATTCGATTAAATGTTTGATAAAATTGCTATGCTTAGTGTGTGACTCGTTGGTTTTTAGAGTTAGATTTCAGGACCTCATAATAGGAACTTAATAACTCTAGAACTAATAACCAATTCATCACTTCATATTATCTCGATCTAAAGCTAAAGAACCAGTCAAGATGTGATAAATCGGTCATATCTTTGTAGCAACTGAATTTTTTTTTCCAAAAAACACTCAATAGGATTTTTAAGCTGTAAAGCAAAATAGAGAAGAAATATGTGGATAAACGGAAGGCTGAGAGAAAGAGAGAAAAAAATCAATGATATAGACTTCCACTATGTAGGGTTTATGAGTGATTTTATAAAAGCTTATATAAAAGCTTATACTTATAAAAGGCAGTGTAATAAAAGCATCAATACGAATTCATCTATAATTAAAGTAAAACGACCCTTCTTACTAGTTACTAAAATGACTAGAACAAAACAAAAAAATTAAGAGCTTGGGGTCAATAAAGACTGAGAAAGTTGACTCGAGAACAAATTTAATTATGAGCTCCATTGTAAAATTAGAACCTAACCATTAAGTAAGAAGTGATGGGAACGATGTAAACTGTGAATGGAAAAGATTTTTTTTATTAAAAATGAATCTTAATGATTCGCTGGTTGGGATGGCGGAACGAGCCGAAAATCAATTCATATATTCTGAGAAGTCACTAGACAATTCTGAAATTGAAATAGAAGAGTAAATATTCGCCCGCGAAAACATTCTTTTTTTTTTTTATTTTATTGCTCAATTCAAAAAAAAAAATCTATGATTTATAGAATAGGAAATGGGTAGTTATCTATTCAAACCAGATACACAAATTACTACTAGATTAGTAGATTAGATTGGATCGCAAAGAATACCAAGATTCGCTGTAAATGTAAAATAGTAAATATTAAAAATAGTAAATATTATATAAATAAAATATATATTAAACTTGAATTTCTTTTTATAAAAATGAAATCGCGAGGAGCCATATGAGAAGAAATTCTCATGTACGGTTCTGTAGTAGAGATGGAATTCAGAAACAACCATCAACTATAACCCCAAAAGAACCAGATTCCGCAAACAACACAGAGGAAGAATGAAAGGAATATCGTATCGAGGGAATCATATATGTTTCGGTAAATATGCTCTTCGTGCGCTTGAACCCGCTTGGATCACATCTAGACAAATAGAAGCAGGTCGTCGAGCAATGACACGAAATGTACGTCGTGGTGGCAAAATATGGGTACGGATATTTCCAGACAAACCAGTTACAGTAAGACCTGCCGAAACGCGTATGGGCTCGGGGAAAGGATCCCCCGAATATTGGGTAGCTGTTGTTAAACCAGGTCGAATACTTTATGAAATGACCGGAGTAACAGAAAATATAGCTAGAAGGGCAATTTCAATAGCAGCATCAAAAATGCCTCTACGGACTCAATTCATTATTTCGGGATAAGCGATAAACAAAGTAGAACCAAAAGAAATGAAATGGATCTTGGAAAATTGCAAATTTTTTATTTTAGACAAAGAATATTTCTTTTTTTCTTCGTCCTTTGCATTGAAAGAATAGATTACAAAATGATATGATTCAACCTCAGACCCATTTAAATGTAGCAGATAACAGCGGGGCTCGAGAATTGATGTGTATTCGAATCATAGGAGCTAGTAACCGTCGATATGCTCATATTGGTGACGTTATTGTTGCTGTGATTAAAGAAGCAGTACCAAATATGCCCCTAAAAAGATCAGAAGTGGTCAGAGCTGTAATTGTACGTACCTGTAAAGAGCTCAAACGTGACAACGGTATGATAATACGATATGATGACAACGCTGCGGTTGTTATTGATCAAGAAGGAAATCCAAAAGGAACGCGAATTTTTGGCGCGATCGCCCGGGAGTTGAGACAATTAAATTTTACTAAAATAGTTTCATTAGCTCCCGAGGTATTATAAATCGAGATCGTGTATAGTTGGAGTATTTGAAAGAAATAAGATTGTATCTCAAGCATATATCGTTATTGATTAGTTATATTTATAAATAACCAAATACGTAAAAAAAAACATGTTGATTATATCAAATTTAGATTCACTAATAATTTTAGCTTACCATGGGTAGGGATACTATTGCCGAGATAATAACCTCTATACGAAATGCCGATAGGGATAAAAAAAGGGTGGTTCGAATAACATTTACTAATATTACGGAAAATATTGTTAAAATACTTTTACAAGAAGGTTTTATCGAAAATGTGAGAACACATCGAGAAAATAACAAAAATTTTTTGGTTTTAACATTAAAACACAGAAGGACTACAAAAAGGCCCTATAGAAATATTTTAAATTTAAAACGGATCAGTCGACCCGGTCTACGAATTTATTCCAACTCTCAACGAATTCCTCGAATTTTAGGCGGGATGGGGATTGTAATTATTTCTACTTCTCGAGGTATAATGACAGACCGAGAGGCTCGGCTAGAGGGAATCGGCGGAGAAATTTTGTGTTATATATGGTAATCCTTAACGTACTATTTGTAATTGTAAAAAAAAAAGAAAAGAGACGAGTTGTCCAATATTGTTCCTCCTCCATTGGTTCATACTTCACGGGGGGTGTTTTACCTCTAATGAACGAACAAAAATGGATTTATGAAGATTAAAAACGATTATAAATTACCGAAGCGCCTCCCAACCACATGTTCCAGGTTCGTTTAGATACTGAGGATCTGATTCTAGGTTATGTTTCCAGAAAGATTCGACGTAGTTTTTTACGGATACTACCAGGAAATAGAGTCAAAATTGAAACAAGTCGTTATGATTTGATTCAACCAGGAGACGCACAATTTCTCGACTCCGCAACAAGGATTCGAAGGATTAATTGGTTTTTTTAATTCGAACATTCCTTGCGTGAGAATATGATGCAAGATGCAAAAATTTCAAGAAACTTATTTTCTTCCAAGAAATAGATCCAGATTTAAGACAAGGAATAACAAATATGAAAATAAGAGCTTCGGTTCGTAAAATTTGTGAAAAATGCCGCCTAATCCGTAGGCGGGGGCGAATTATAGTAATTTGTTCTAACCCAAGACATAAACAAAGGCAGGGATAATCACACTCGCTAAATAAACCGCATACATACATAAAATAAATAAGCAATCTGTTTTAACATGAAATGGATATATCCATATATCTCTGACTCATATTTATGAAATGATAAAATATGCCAAAAGCTATACCCAGAATTGGTTCACGTAAGAATGGACGGATTAAGAGTACGCGGAGAATACCAAAAGGGGTTATTCATGTTCAAGCAAGCTTCCATAATACCATTGTGACTGTTACAGATGTACGGGGACGCGTGTTTTCTTGGTCCTCTGCCGGGACTTGTGGATTCAAGGGTACGAGAAGAGGCACACCATTTGCTGCTCAAACCGCAACAGCAAATGCTATTCGTACGGCAGTCGATCAAGGTATGCAACGAGCCGAAGTCATGATAAAAGGTCCCGGTCTCGGAAGGGACGCAGCGCTACGAGCTATTCGTAGAAGTGGCATATTATTAACTTTCGTACGAGATGTAACCCCTATGCCACATAATGGCTGTAGACCCCCCAAAAAAAGACGTGTGTAGAAATGCCTATTGAATAATTTTCAAGAAAAACAAGAGAAATAAATGATTCAATGATCTAATCAAATATTATTACTATGGTTCGAGAGAAAATAACAGTATCTACTCGGACACTACAGTGGAAGTGTGTTGAATCAAGAACAGATAGTAAACGTCTTTATTATGGAAGGTTTATTCTGTCTCCACTTATAAAAGGTCAAGCCGACACAATAGGCATTGCAATACGACGAGCTTTGCTTGGAGAAATAGAAGGAACATGTATCACACGTGTAAAATCTGAGAAAGTCTCACATGAATATTCTATCATAGCGGGTATTCAAGAATCGGTCCATGAAATCTTAATGAATTTGAAAGAAATTGTATTCAGAAGTAATCTATATGGAACTTGCAACGCATCTATTTGTGTCAGAGGTCCTAGATATGTAACTGCTCAAGATATCGTCTTACCCCCTTATGTCGAACTCGTTGATAATGCACAATATATAGCTAGCCTGGTGGAACCAATTGATTTGTGTATTGAATTAGAAATTGAGAGAAATCGAGGATATCTTAAAAACACGCCACAGAACTTTCAAGATGGAAGTTATCCTATAGATGCTGTATTCATGCCTGTTCGAAATGCAAATCATAGTATTCATTCTTATGGCAATGGGAATGAAAAACAAGAGATACTTTTTCTCGAAATATGGACAAACGGAAGTTTAACTCCGAAAGAAGCACTTCTTGAAGCCTCTCGTAATTTGATTCATTTTTTTATTCCCTTTTTACATATGGAAGAAGAAAACTCACATTTAGAGAACAATCAACACACAGTTCCTTTATCCCCTTTTATCTTTCATGATAAATTGACTAAACTCCGAAAAAACAAAAAAGAAATAGCATTAAAATCGATTTTTATTGACCAATCAGAATTGCCCCCAAGGATCTATAATTGCCTCAAAAGGTCCAATATATATACATTATTCGACCTTTTGAATAACAGTCAAGAAGATCTTATGAAAATTGAACATATTTGCATAGAA